CTGCCATTACTTCATCAAGACCATAAATACGGGCGATGCCGTCGCCTACTTGAAGTACGGTCCCAATATTTACAATCTTTACTTCTCTATTATATTGCTCAATACGTTCGCGGATAATATTACTAATTTCGTCGGCTTTAATTGTTGCCATAAGTATTTCTTAATTCTTTTTTTTCTTCCAAAAAAAAATAATGTGCCTACAGTAAAAGGACTAATCAGTTATTTCTTTCATCGCTCCAAACATGCCAATATTGGCACTAATGGTACGTAAATGTAACTCCTTGTTCAAACAACTATTCAGAGTTCCGAGCGCTCCTTGTAAAGCTTGTTGGAAAACCCGTTGTCGGACTTGATTAATTGCTCTTTGTTGTTCAAAATGAATGGTTTCATTTTTGTAATTTTCTAATTGATCCAAAGTCTTATAAGTTGAATTAATCAAATTGAATTTTTCTCGTTCTATCTCAGAGTATCCATTCACTCGAAACTGATCTGCTTCTATTTCGATTTTTCGTAACCGGGCCCGGGCTTTTTCCAGCCGTTCAATGGCCCCTCTCTGCAGTTCTTCTGAATTTCGAATACTATTCAAAATCCTCAGTTTGCGATTATCTAATAAATCACTTAATGAAAGTAGATTATCTTTCCATTCATCTCAAAACTTCGATGATCCCTTCCCGAACCAAACATGAATTTTTCGATTCATTTGGCTCTCCCACTCAATTACGTCAACTGTATGGGGGGGGGTTCCCATATCTTTTTTTAATGTAATGAGCCTATCCTCTCCCTCTCTTCTCTATTCATATTCCAAAATGAATCTTGCGACTGATCCCTAATCCAAGAACAGAATATTCGGAGGACTCTTCTGACCAAATCAAAATATATAATTGTCAGCAAAGTTGTTTCTTTTTTTCTTCAAATCCAAAGAATTATTCTTACTTTCTATGGAGGTCATCGATTCAGCATAAATAAGGGGTTGGTTGAAATACCTATTTTTCCAATATTTTTATTTTCCAATAAAATTTCCACTACCAATAAAAGGCTCAAATCTTTTTATCAACATGAGTGTTTTATATCGAAAAAAAAAAAAAGTTCAATAATTATTATTAATTATTCATTTTGAAACCATTTCTATTCTATAGTAAAACATAGTAGTAGAAAGAGTACCGTGCTGTGTCTGGACTTCAAACTTTAGCTTTAACCATGTTAATGGTCCCACATTATTGGTTTGGTTGATAGAGAATCAAAATAGATTTACCAACAAATCACGAAATGCTATGGTTCTTAAATATGATTTGAAATTTATTCAGAAGTAATTCGCGGAATCATGCACCCTTTTCCCTTTGGTCCTAGTTATAACGAAAAAAAGTGCAGCTGGTTGGGTCCAGCCTATTCTTGAAATAAACAACTCGCACACACTCCCTTTCCAAAAAAGATCAATACACCAAGCACTACACTTAGATTTATTGGATTTGTTGCTAAAATATCGGTATTAAGCCCGAAACTCCCGGCGAATGGCCAGTTAACCAAAGAAACGAAAGAATCGGTTACATTTTTCATATGATCTCCTCTTTTAGATAGACTAAAAAAAAAAAAATAAGTAAATCGCCCTTCCTATTTCTAGGATTAAACAAAAGGATTCGCAAATAAAAGTGCTAATGCTACAACCAGCCCATAAATTGTTAAAGCTTCCATAAAAGCCAGACTAAGCAATAAAGTACCTCGTATTTTTCCCTCCGCCTCGGGCTGTCTCGCGATCCCTTCTACTGCCTGGCCCGCAGCAGTACCTTGACCAACTCCAGGTCCAATAGAAGCAAGCCCAACAGCCAACCCAGCAGCAATAACGGAAGCGGCAGAAATCAGTGGATTCATGATAAGTCCCTCGCACTAAAATAAAGAAAAACTAAAGAAATCGTTAATGATACAATCGTCCAATAAATTATGACTTAATTATTCCGTCACTAGGATTCGCCCAGCCGAAGTAACTAAGAACTCCCAATTGGCGTAATAATAATATTATTATTGAACCATCAAAACTTTTTAGATATCTCTGTTTTAGGTTTTAGTTTCGATCCACAGGCACAACACAGGATTTTTGTAAATCCATACGACTTTTGTTCTTCCATTTCTTTTTTTTTTTTCTTTTTTCGGAACCCTTTTTTGAATTCTTCGTTCGTTTTCTTTCTTTCATCTCTTTAGTTTTATTGATTCAATTCCCAGTCAAAGCAAATACGAAATCGAACTATTTCTATTAGAATCCCTATCGAAATTCACAATAATCACAAGAGTAGGGTGGATTAGATATATCTTTAGTTCATATATAACTAGCAATATCTAATATCCCATATACATGTCTTTCTTACAGAACGTAAACCAACTATTCATATCTTAGACTCCAAGTATTTGTATCTTAAAGTCAATCGTATTCTAGAACCCCTTTTCATTTCAAATTCAAAAATACACAAGAGTTGGCATTTGATTCCATATACCTAATTATGTCCCCCTCGCCGAATCACCCCGTTTTTTAGAAATCTCTTTTTTTTTTTTATTTTTTTCTATTCCTTTTCGTTATCATTATCCACCAGGCTACAATCGAAATAGACGAATTCATTGGGGCGAATCATTGCATAGAACTAAATATAAGTATTTGATTGAGGTACGGCCATGCAATTTATTATATTAATATTCTCTTTTGGTCAATCGTTGAATTGAAGAATTGACTAAAATCAACTAAAAGGGGAATCATTTTATAAAGCATCTTTCTTTTCTTTTTTTTTTTAATCACCCGCCTGTGAGACTATAAGAATTTTTATTCAAATTATCACTCTTGGTATTTGCTATTCGAATTGAATGAACAAAAATGAACAAAACAATATAAAGAAAATATTAATTGGCGGGGAGAGGGGGGGGGATGATATAATAAGGCCAAAGAGGAATTTGAGGAAAAAGATCCTTTAGATCTCTTTCCTACAATTCCCCAATATGGTAATTTTTTTTCTACGACTCTTGATCGTATATGCTGTATTTGTAGATTTATGTTTGGATATGTATTTTTCCTAAGTATATGTATTTTTCCTAAGTATAAGTAGATTATCTTGAGTTACGCATACATTGCCTTTGTTCTAAGCTACAAAAAAAGACTATTTCGAAAACGAGTCAATGATGTCCCTCCATAGATTCGCCTATATAAGCCGCAGCTAAAGTTGCAAAAATAAGAGCTTGAATACCGCTTGTAAATAATCCAAGGAACATGACGGGTATAGGAACCACTAAAGGTACTAAAGAAACAAGAACAACAACTACTAATTCATCGGCTAATATATTCCCAAAAAGTCGAAAACTAAGTGATAGAGGTTTTGTGAAATCTTCTAAAATGTTAATGGGTAAAAGAATTGGAGTCGGTTGAATGTATTTACTGAAATAGCCTAATCCCTTTTTGGAAAGACCCGCATAGAAGTATGCTATTGACGTGAGCAAAGCTAAAGCAACGGTAGTATTTATATCATTCGTGGGTGCGGCTAACTCCCCATGAGGTAACTCTATGATTTTCCAAGGTAAAAGAGCACCTGACCAATTAGAAACAAAAATAAAAAGAAACAGAGTTCCAATAAAGGGAACCCATGGGCCATATTCTTCTCCAATCTGAGTTTTGCTCACGTCTCGAATGAATTCAAGGACATATTCGAAGAAATTTTGAGTGGCAGTCGGAACGGTTTGTGGATTCCGAACGGCTATAAGGGCTGAACCTAATAAGATAGCAATTACAACCCAAGAAGTAATAAGTACTTGGGCATGGACCTGGAACCCACCTATTTGCCAATAGAAATGTTGGCCTACTTCCACACCGGATATATCGTATAACCCCCTTAGTGTATTCATGGAACATGATAGAACATTCATATTGCCCTCTGACCGAAATATAAATTTAAAAAGAATTATTTTGATTCAACCATCGTCTTTTCGACTTGTCTACTTGAATTGTATATTTTGAATATCTACTAATTGCATAATATCCACCAGGTTTGGCTCTTTTCTTTTGTGCGATTCGGGAATAGTACCCAATCCATAAATCTATGGAGTTACCAAAATAATTTATTTATCTTATTATTAATCAACGATTTCGTATATAGCTAGAGCGACCCTCACAAATTGCGAATACTAATTTGTTAAGAATTAATCGGATTGAGGCTATAGCGTCATCGTTTGCTGGAATCGAAATATCTGTGAGATCGGGGTCACAATTTGTATCGATTAAACAAATTGTTGGAATTCCCAAAGTGATACATTCTCGAAGAGCCGTATATTCTTCTTGCTGATCAACGACGATTACAATATCGGGTACCCTCGTCATATATTTAATCCCGCCCAGATACGTTTGCAGACGCGATAATTGTCTCTTCAAAATAGCGGCATCCCTTTTGGGAAGACTGTCGAGTCTCCCCCCTTTTTGTTCCGTTCTCAAATCCCTGAACTTGTGAAGTCGCGTTTCTGTAGTGGACCAATTGGTTAACATACCGCCGAGCCATTTTTGATTAACATAATGGCACCGAGCCCTTATTGCAGCTCGCGCGACTAAATCAGCTGCTTTATTTTTAGTACCAACAATTAAGAATTGTTTTCCCCTACTTGCTGCATCAAAAACTAAATCACAAGCTTCTGATAAAAACCGAGCAGTTCGAGTCAGATTTGTAATATGAATACCTTTATGTTTTGCAGATATATAAGGTGCCATTCTAGGATTCCATTTCCGAGTACCATGACCAAAATGAATTCCTGCTTCCATCATCTCTTCCAAATGGATGTTCCAATACCTTCTTGCCATTTCTCCCCCACTTCCTCTTTTTTTTTTAAGAGACGAGGCGCCCTGAAATCAATAATTGTTCCGAAGGAACCTTCTCTTCTACCAGAGAGTGACCATTGATACACGACCCAGGCCATTCATTACTTTCTATTCATTATTATCCTTCGTTCTATTCATTATTATCTTTCTTTTCTTACCATTAAGAAATCAAATGATCACAAATAGTTAAAAGAATTCGCTCCTAGGACTCATTAAACCCTCTAAGCAATTGTGCTCTGATGCATCATGGAAAGTCGTTGAAATGCACGAGTCAAATAATTCTCTGTGGTGTAAGAAAATATCTCTCATTTCCCCCCCGAATAAATTCCCTTTTTGTCTTTCCAAAAGAATGTTGTTATGCTGCCTTGAACAGTGGACTAATCCTTTGAATCCGGTACCGACTGGTATTATCCCCCCCAGAACAACGTTTTCTTTCAGGCCTTTCAACCAATCGATACGACCTCGGAGAGCAGCTTTTGCTAAAACTCGCGTGGTTTCTTGAAAACTCGCTTCGGATATAAAACTTTGAGTATTCAGAGACGCTCTCGTTATTCCCAATAAGATAGCTCGATAACAGATCACTTCTTCCAAAGCGCGCCCCATTCGTTCCGCTCGTAACAATCCAATCAGTTCGCCGGGTAAAAAAATATTAGACATTCCATCTTCGGAAACTAAAACTTTTGATGTTATTTGACGTACAATAATTTCTATGTGCCTATTATGGATCTGCACCCCCTGCGAGCGATAAACCTTTTGGATCTTATTAACCAAAGAGATACGACTTTGCACTATAGTTAGCTCAGCACCAATCAATAATCCCCAGGGAATCCCAAGAATTCTTGTTATACTCGCGTTCCAACCCTCAACTCTCTTTTCTAGGTTCATCGATATTGAATCAAGCGAACGCACTTCTAACACCTGTTCTACTTTTGGAAGACCCTGCGTTATATCACCAGATCTCGATTTTTCATATATAAATGTAACTAATGTATCCCCTTCGTAAAGAATTGATCCATAATGCCCATGAACAGTTGCTCCAGGAGTAGCCAAATAAGGCTTAGCTGATCGTATTACTACAGAGTTAACTTGAACAATTAAAACTTGACCGGATTTTAGGGATGGTCCCCTTTTGGTTATACGTACATTTTCACAAAGAAACTGCCCAAGACTAATTATCGGGGACATTTCCTCACAATAATTAGGCTGGAGAAAATACCAATTCAAATTAAATGGATTCAAAAGGATCTTACTATCTGTATCAGGATTATAAATTTCCCCGTTTTCGTCCATTAAATAATATTGAAGTACTTGAAAAGGCTGTTTTAAATTGTCAAGTTGCAAATATTTAGTTACCGAGATATGATTATGAGTTATTAAATAGTAAAATGAATAAAAATTCGCAATTTGAAGGAATGTTCCTAAGGGTCCCAACGAAGTCTTAATTAGAGTTAGCGAATCTTTTTGAATTGGAATTGATTGTTTTATCACATTGTGATATTTTACATCGTTCAATGGACCCATTCGAAAATAATTAGATGATGATAAAATTATCAAAGATTGGCATTCCTTATTTTTATTCAACAACGTACGAATAGTTCCTTGATTTTGTCTAAGCGATTGTTCAACCCCTGCCTTGCCAAAAACGGAATAAAACGGATTGCTATTGGTGCGAGCTGAACCATTATCAGAAATTAATCCTGAACCCGACGGATGATCCCTTTTTCTGAGATACGAAATATTGGATTTCACTAAGTTGATTCTTAGGAAATCTCGAATCAGACCATTTGTACGTACTTCAACAAAGGAAGCCCAAACCTCTTCGACGGAAGAACTTTTGTTGTCTTGGTCCCAATTCAACACTAAACACGTCCGAACTAATTGAAGACTTGTATCAGAAATTCCCCCAGCGGCTTTGCCCTTCCCATAAAGGACATAATTGACAACTCGAAATTGCATATTATCCTTTTCCCGCAGCGGATCCTGGGGGAAGAGTGTTGCTAAATTTATACCGTCCGCTATTTCATATGTGACTACGGGTCGAACCAAAACAAAAGACTTTTTCTTGGTAGGTGTGATCCGTTGAACATAGATCCACTTTTTCAATTTTTTTGATTCCTTAGTGGCTTCCTTAAGTTTTTTTTTTTCACTTTCTGGCGGTATCAGGATGCCACTGTGTCGGGATATCTTATCTATCTCTCCGGGAAAATGGATATCTCCCGAAAATATTTTTAGTTCAACCCCTCCCCTTTTTCTCTCCATTCGGACCAATCCGCCCACCCGGCTTCGTATATTTAAAGTGATTTGTGTGTCTACTCCAATGATACTATTATTCCGTACCATTAGGTAAGAAGATTCGGGAAAAATATGCACTTTCTCCGGAATGAAAAAAAGGCGATCTATTTTCATTTGGTATTTTGGCTTAATTTTTTTGAGTCCTCGATACTCAATCAAGTCCTCTTTTTTAACGATTGAATGCGCTCCCAAAGTCCCCCATTTAGTAATTCCGGAACTCTTTCTTCTGTATCGAGGATCGTCGAAATAAGCAAGAATACTATTTCTACGGAAAATACCCCTTACGGGTATTTCAATCGAGATACCCGAATGGGGCATTAGCTCTTTCTCTTGCTCTTGAATCGAGTGGAATGGAATAAGAAATCCATTTCTTTGCCTTTTTGCCAATAAATCCGAATTTGCGTGGAGAATTGCAGGATGTCTGAGATTACAATGACCAGTACCTATGATTCTATTAAATCCCGAATAATCAGACATCTCAAGAATTCTACCTTTTTTTTTAGCAGAAAAATCAGAACTAAAAAATTGGTGGCCCGCTTGATCATTATTCACTGAGAGCGAGCGGCTAGAAATCTCTCTTCGTTCGACAGAAAGAGAATGAATATTCATTTGATCTTGATCCTTGTGGAGTGAAAAAGAAACTACACTAGATCTGCGTGAACCCCCCGACAATATCCATAAATGGCTTGTTTTTGGCAAGAGGTGGACATTACTATATGTAAATTCGGGTGCATGGTACACATCAGTACTCCAGTGCATTTCTCCCTCTGAATCAGAATAAATATGTTTTCGAACCCTCTCTTTAAAATTCAAAGTGTATGCTCCCGCCCGAATCTCAGCAATCACTTGTTCTGATTCGACATATTGATCATTTTGAACTAAAAGAAAACTTTTAGGTGGAATAGTCACATTGTGCATAATATCTTCACCCTCAATAATTACATCCAAATCTATAGAACATAGAAAAGCCGGATGCCCGTGACGTGTGCGCGTGGGATGAACCAAATCCTCATTGAATTTGATTTTACCATTAAAAGGGGCTCGTACATGTTCTGCAGTGCCCCCTGTAAATACGCCGCCGGTATGAAAAGTTCTTAATGTTAGTTGAGTCCCTGGTTCTCCAATAGATTGACCCGCAATAATACCTACGGCTTCCCCCAATTCAACCAGGTCGCCATGAGTCGGACTCCGACCATAGCATAATCGACAGATCCACGATGTACTCCTACAAGTAAAGGGGGTTCGAATAGATATTGCTTGTGTTCGAAGGGTTATGAGTCGATTGACAAGTCCAATCCCAATATCTTGATTTCTAATGGCGATGGATCGCTGGCCCATATATATATCGTCTGCTAATACACGACCAATTAATGTTTGGCTAAAAACCCTTTCCGACATCATCCTATTTTGATTTTGAGGACTCACAGAAATTCCTCGGACAGTGCCACAATCTGTTCGACGTACAATAATGTGTTGAACTACTTCAACAAGTCTGCGCGTAAGATATCCAGCATCTGATGTTCGGACAGCGGTATCGACAACCCCCTTGCGGGCTCCATAGCAAGAAATGATATATTCTGTTAAAGAAAGTCCTTCGCGTAAATTGCTTTGAATGGGTAAATCAATCATTTGCCCTTGGGGATCAGACATTAATCCTCTCATACCCACCAATTGGTGTACTTGAGATGCATTTCCTCTAGCCCCCGAAAAAGACATTATATGGACTGGATTAAAAGGCTCAGTCATCCTAAAATTAGGATTCATTTCTTGTCGCAAATATTCACTTGTAGCATACCATATCTCAATGGATTGCCGTAGTTTTTCTATCGCGTGTACATTCCCATAATGATAGTGTTTTTCCAAAATAAAACTTTGTTGTTCAGCATCTTGGACTAGCCATCGCTTAGAAGGTATCGTTAAAAGATCATCAATGCCTAATGAAATAGATGTAGCAGTGGCTTGCTGGAACCCCAGGGTCTTTACTTGATCCAGGATGTGTGATGTATATGCCATTCCGAAGTGATCTATTAACCTGCTAATAAGTCGTTTAATGGCAGTTCCATCTATCATTTTATTGTGAAAGACCAGACTCACCCGTTCTGCCATAAGTACCTCCGTATTCCGCTGAGTAGGATTCGCCAATGGATTTTAGTCAATGAGTGGAAAACTTCCTTTTCTCGATCTTGATTCGCGTAGAAAGGTCAGCAATGGTGGTCATACTTGAACCGGAAAGGCTCAAGGAGTCGTAGAATTACTTAGTTTAGACACCAGATGATTAGGTACCATATGAGCAGGCCCGGCAAAACCCTTGTATAGCTTCTTCGATTTCTCGATAAAGAGAAATATGGCCCACGGTGGTTCGAATGTATATAGAAAGAATTTCTTTTTTTACACTTCGTACTATTAGATAATGCCCATAAATCTCATGAGAGGTACCCAAAGATTCATAGTGAACTTCGATGGGAGCTTCCCTTGAAGCAATAAGTCGTTGATCTAATCGCCACCGAAGCCACAACGGACTATCTAAATTGATTCTTTTCTGCCGATAAGCTCCAATTGCATCATAGGAATTACAAAAAAGGGGTTCTTTCGTATACTTATAGCTATTATCGTCAATTCTTTCATCTGGATAATTTCTTCGATTACATGTATTATACCTATTTGCACAAATACCTCGACGATTCCCGCTCGTTAATACATAGAGCCCAATAAGCATATCTTGAGTCGGTACGGAAATGGGATCTCCAATAGTAGGAGACAAGAGATTCATATGAGAAAACATAAGTAAACGAGCCTCCGCTTGAGCCTCTAAAGATAAGGGTACATGAACAGCCATTTGATCCCCATCAAAGTCTGCGTTGAATCCCTTACAAA